TATAAACCGCCCTAAAATCTCTTGTGATGAATCCATTCAAAAATACTTATTAAAATTATTCTGGATAAATAATGTGTCAATTGTGAATGATTCAAAATGGATTTGTTTTTATCAATATTCATTGATAAACTGCATTTTTTGTTTTCGATTTTTGAGAGCAACTAAATTTTGAAATAGTTCATTAAAACAAAAACCTCCCTTAATTGAATTGATAGTAGGATTTTTGAATTTTGCAAGAATTCAAGTTGACGAGAGTATAAAATAAGATGCACGAAATCAAAATGAGGACTCTAAACTAAAATAATGAACCTTCAAATACCTATGTTGAAGAAATTTTTATTCATCAATTTGAATCTTTCCTAAAAAATATTGAAACCAATCGAATTCTTAAATCTAGACGATTGCTTATTCATAGACTATTATGAGTTAAAGATAAGCCGCTATGGTGAAATTGGTAGACACGCTGCTCTTAGGAAGCAGTGCTAGAGCATCTCGGTTCGAGTCCGAGTGGCGGCATGTCATCTCCTAAAAAAAGTAAATAGATCCTATAATGAATCCAACCCTCCATATGGATTTTATAATTGATTTTATAATTAAAGGACTCCTATAATCTTATGATATTTTCAACCTTAGAGCATATATTAACTCATATTTCTTTTTCGCTCGTTTCAATTGTACTTATAATTCATTTGATAACTTTTTTAGTCGATGAAATCGTAAAATTATATGATTCATCCGAAAAGGGCATGATAATGAATTTGTTCTCTATAACAGGATTATTAGTTACTCGTTGGATTTATTCGGAACATTTTCCACTAAGTGATTTATATGAATCATTAATTTTCCTTTCCTGGAGTTTTTCCCTTATTCATATAGTTCCGTATTTCAAAAATAATAAAAATCTTATAAGCACAATAATTGGCCCAAGTGCTATTTTTACCCAAGGCTTTGCTACTTCAGGTCTTTTAACTGAAATACACAAATCCACAGTATTAGTACCAGCTCTTCAATCTGAGTGGTTAATAATGCACGTAAGTACGATGATATTAGGCTACGCTGCCCTTTTATGTGGATCATTATTATCAGTATCACTTGTAGTCATTACAGTTAGAAAAAATAAAAAGTTTTTTTCTACGAGTAATCGTTTTTTAAATTTCAATGGTTCCTTTTTCTTTGGTGAAATCGAATACATGAACGAACGAAGTACTATTTTCAAAAATACTTCTCTTTTTAATTATTACAGGTCCCAATTGATTCAACAATTGGATTATTGGAGTTATCGGGTTATTAGTCTAGGATTTATCTTTTTAACCATAGGAATTCTTTCTGGAGCAGTATGGGCTAACGAAGCATGGGGATCTTATTGGAGTTGGGATCCAAAAGAAACTTGGGCTTTTATTACTTGGATCGTATTCGCGATTTATTTACATACTCGAACAAATATAAAATTGCAGGGTACCAATTCAGCAATTGTGGCGTCTATTGGATTTCTTATAATTTGGATATGCTATTTTGGGATAAATCTATTAGGAATAGGACTACATAGTTATGGTTTATTTACATTAACATATAATTGAATTAAACACAATTAATTTTAAGGGGTTATGATGAATAGGAATAGAAAAGTGGACAACACATATCAGATAAAAAAAACTTTGTGTGAACAGGTGAGAACCCTGTGAATTTAATAGTGTAGTGATTCACAAGGTTCTCACCTGTTCAAATTGATTTTTTTTACTTAACCTAAGAGAAGAAAAAAACCCTCTTTTTTTCATTGTACAACGAACATAAAAAAATAATATTTTTTTTTCTTTTTTATTCATCAAAACTATCCATAAAAAGAATTAGATAGAATAACTTCAACCTTTTCAACTGATAGTGAAAGAACAAAATCAGGATACATACCAATACCTAGTACGGGTAAAAAAATGGAGATCAAAATAAATAGCTCTCGCGGTCCAGAATCAAAAAAAAAATAGGTTGGTACATTAAATATCTTGTATCCATAGAACATCTGGCGTAACATAGATAATAAATAAATAGGAGTTAATATGATTCCAATTGCCATTACAAAAGTAATTAGTAGTTTTGTCATTAAAAAATATTTTGGACTAGTAAGTAGTCCAAAAAATACTATTAATTCGGCAATAAAACCACTCATACCTGGTAATGCAAGGGAGGCCATCGAAAAGCTACTGAACATCGTGAATATTTTTGGCATTGGGATAGCTATTCCACCCATTTCGTCAAGATAGACAAGACGTATTCTATCATAAGTAGTTCCGGCCAAGAAAAAGAGTGCAGCACCAATAAATCCATGAGAGATTATTTGTAAAAGGGCTCCGTTGAGCCCCATATCAGTGATAGAACCAATTCCTATAATTATGAAACCCATATGTGATACAGAGGAATAAGCTATTCTTTTTTTTAAATTCCGTTGACCCAGAGATGTTGAAGCTGCATAGATTATTTGCATTGCACCTACTATCATCAACCAAGG